TTAGCTAATTTTTTTTAGCTATTAAATTTGAGATATATACAAAAATTTCACATACTTTTGGAATAAGAAAAGTATGAACAGAGAGTAAAAAAATACAAATGAAAAAGAAAGTAAAGAATATCTATTCCGATCCGTCTCAATGAATTAATTTCATTTGTATGAGGTATGAATATCTATCCGATACATTATTCACGTGTCAGGAACCAGATTTGAACTGGTGACACAAGGATTTTCAGTCCTCTGCTCTACCAACTGAGCTATCCCGACCATTTCCCGTGCATCATCTTAGCAGAATACTTATATCTATGTCAATGAATTTCTTAGATCTTCAAAAAGAAGACTTTCTTTGTTTGTAAATGTAAGTAAAAAAATATGGACTATGAATAATTCAATAACGGAGATTCCTTGAACATATCAATAACGGAGATTCCTTGAACATATATGTTCATATTGTATTATACAAAACAAATGAGATTGGATTGGAAAAAGATCCGAAGATTTCTATTCGGATCCATTTGTGAAAGAACAGAGTGAATGAAATGAGAAAGATATTTCAGTTTGTTTAAACTGAGTTCCACTGATGAAAAAAAAAAAGAAAGAGGATGAGGATAAATAAAAAGTGAGGAAGTAAAATGGGCTTTTTATTGGGGATAGAGGGACTTGAACCCTCACGATTTAAAAATTCGACGGATTTTCCTCTTACTATAAATTTCATTGTAGTCGGTATTGACATGTAAAATGGGACTCTCTCTTTATTCTCGTCCAATTAATCTTCTAAAGATCTATCAAACTCTGGAATGAATCATTTGATCACTGAATATTCGAATTCGATTCTTTTTTCAACTTCAATTAGAATTGATTCACAATAACTCTTCAATTTTTCATATATTTTTTGATCTCTATTATTCTAATTATTCTAATTATATAGAATAATAGAAATAGAGGGTTTCTATAGATCCTTATCTCATACTATTACTCATATTAATAGTAATCTAAATATGAAAGAAATAAAAAATATAAAATATAAAAAAGAATATATTATTTCATTAAGTTCATAAGAGAGTTCTACTATTCTATTCTAGAATAATAGAATTCAGAAATCAATTCTATTAATTCTATTAGCTATTAGAATAGAAAGAGAATATATAATGAATATAAATATACTAAAATCTATAATATAAAGAAATAGAAGATTAGAAGATTTCTATTTTCATATCTCATATATAGAGATACAGAATAGGATTCAATCTAAGATTTGGGTTGTGATTAATCGTTTGCTATGTCAATATGTATACGTACGTATTAGGTATATAAAGTTATCCTTTCTGTCATTTCAATAGAAGGATTTTAGCTACTAACGTAACGTAGTCAATTTCATTCGTTAGAACAGCTTCCATTGAGTCTCTGCACCTATCCCTTCTTATTCTCATTTTCCATCGTTTTTTCTCTCAAAACAAAGATTTGGCTCAGGATTGCCCATTTTTAGTTCCAGGGTTTCTCTGAATTTGGAAGTTACCACTTAGCAGGTTTCCATACCAAGGCTCAATCCAATCAAGTCCGTAGCGTCTACCAATTTCGCCATATCCCCCTTTCCTTTGAGACAAGGATCCAGTTGGAATTCCATCCAACTCTTTCATTTATCTTGACACTATTTAATTCATTAGGTAATGATTCCTATATTGAAAAAGTGTATGCTGCTATTTTCTTTTTTTGCCCACCCTCTATTCTATATTCTATCATTTCATCTCTATTGGATGAACCTTATTTGTTTCAATACGAAATGATTTTATCATTGATGTATCCGCAATTCAATATGGATAGATATATACCACATATATATATATGCCTTTCCTCCTCCTTCATTTTTACAGTGCAGCTTGGAGTAGTGGAACGGTCGATATTCATTCTTTTTTTTTTTCATTTCAAGATATAAAAATAGAATTTCATTTTCATATATATGAATATGGAATAGAATTTCTATTTAGATCTAGTATATATCTAAATAGAATCTAAAATATATAACAAAAAATATATAACATATAACTAAAAAAGAGAATAAATTTAAATAATCAAAATAATCAATAAATGAAATAAAAAAAGAAGAAGAATCACTAGGTAATAGCTAAGATCCGATAGTTTCCTGTATTCCTATACACTATTGCTCTTATATCCGCCCGCTTAGCTCAGAGGTTAGAGCATCGCATTTGTAATGCGATGGTCATCGGTTCGATTCCGATAGCCGGCTCTTTTTCTTTATCGATTTTTTTCTTTCCATGATTGAAAATCTCTACTCTCGCTTTCTCTAAATGTCGAGTCACCGATCTATTATGTCATGGTAACTTGCAGCTATAGCTATGAATAAAAAAGTTGACTAGATCAATTAGATCTCTACAGAAGAAATTGGAAAACGTAACCTTCGTTTGAATTTCCTATGTATATATATATAGGAAATCCGAATATTGATAATATTTATTTTATTCTGTTTTGTAGGACTTTAGTA